GTGTCCAAGTTTTTTTTTTAATCTACTATATCGCAATCGAATTGAATGAGATTTCTCATAGATCTATCTTTATACTTTTTTCGCGGGTTAACCAAAAGAGGTTAATTCTATGAGCATGAGTTTCAAACTTGACTTTTCATTAAATTAATAATCAGTTTTCATTTTATCTTTTCTCCCACCGTCAGAAGAATAACATATAAGCATTTCCACTATCGTTATAATTTTCTGAAAGGTATCTATCTCGCTTTCATATAAAATTTTATATAGAATCTTTGAAAAAGTCTTTTCTTCCTAAGAAAGAAAAGACTTACTGTCTTTGGGATCTGATGCTACACCGCTGCTCAATACCTTAGGGGATCGACTTTATTACATAAGTTGATTCCTTACTTTTATCTCATATCATGACATAAATAAGCAGTTCTTATTGGATCGGCATCGGCCCAAAACCTCGCGAATTGGTCTTTACGGTGCTTCCTCTCTCAATTAGATCCTTTATCCATAGAATAAACTATCTAGGCATATTGATTTCTTCATATTTCGACTTCTATGAAGTTTCTTTCTTTGCTACAGCTGATAAAAATCGTTTTTTGCACGATGCATATGTAGAAAGCCTWTTTTTTGCTAGTWTTTAGTAGTGTWTTTGCTCTTTCCCCCCCCCCCCCCCCTTTTTTTTTTTCTTTTACTTTTTTTTTTTTTCTTTCTATAGTCGAGATAGTCGCACGTAATGACAGATCACAGCCATATTATTAAAAGCTTGTGGTAAGAACGGGTTTCGTTCTAGTGCCCGAAAATAATATTCTAAAGCTTTTGTATGTTCTCCGTTACTTGTATGGATAAGGCCTATGTTATAGAGTATATAGCTTCGATCATAGGGATCAATTTCTAGTCGCATAGCTTCATAATAATTCTGTAAAGCTTCCGCATAATTACCTTCAGATTGAGCTGACATCCGTTACGGTCGTCATTCGATTCAAAGAATTCTCCGTTCCAGAACCGTACATGAGATTTTCATCTCATACGGCTCCTCCCTTATGTGCATAAGGAGAATATTTCAATCTTTTTTGATTCCATGTATTATTCTCATTATGAACTGAGTGGGGCTAATGTTTTTACAAGAAATCTCTAGCCAACCTTCCTGCAAAAGACCTTTCTTTTCTTAACATCACGTGTGTTGGTACTGGTACTAGATAAAACTGTAAACTACAACAATTTCTTTGTTCTCAACGCCCCTTAAGTTCCAGGAATTAATCACTTCAACAGTCTTCGATGGTTCTAAGGGTATCCAAAGTACGAACGAGATGGATGTTTGTTATCCCAACCATTCTTCTTAGTCCCGATCCCGATAAGGAAAAGGGGAAATTTCTAACAAAGTTTTCGTGTTGTTGATTCCTAGGTGTAGCGCCTCTTCCCGTATGCCGCCTATTGGTACTAGTGTAGTAGGGTTGACCTGCAATACAGAACCCATAGGTGTAACCTTTCGCTCAATACTAGAATCGACAATTGAAGCATCTGAGGCTGCATTAATCGGGGATACACGACAGAAGGAATTGTTTTATCTATAAACTTCACCTTCAACAAGCGTAGATTTTTTCAATAATCTTTTTTCGTTCTTTTCTATCCCGAATCGTCTTTCTTTCTCCTAAGACCGAAGGCCGCAAATAAAAAGATAATCAAATCACACCATCTCTGTAATAGGTAAATGCCTCTTTTTCTCCTGAAGTGGTCGGAATTATTCGTAATAAGATATTGGCTACAATTGAAAAGGTCTTATCAATAAAATTTCCATTTATCCGCGATCTAGGCATAGGGAAAAATCCATTCTATAATTCTTTTCATTACCTCTCGTGAGAAAATGATCCCACAAACAAAGGAATTGTACAGTACAAAATAACATAAAAGCAGACTCATTAAAAAACAGATATGACCTTCTACTTCAATTTTTTCTTTTTGGCAGGAGTCGATAAAAAATAAGAAATACTTGAATCCGATTCGATTTCATTCAAATAAAGTAGTATAAGAATGAAAGGAAATATTCCGATTTGATCGAAGTTGAAGAATCAAAGAATTTTTCTTGCGGATTAGGACAATTCGAGAAGTTTTTCTTAAATTATGATCCAAAGAAGAAAAAGCATGGAATAATTGTTCTATGATGAAAGATAGAATAACCCTCCATTTTTTGAGTTGTGCATAGCGGGTATAGGCCGATACACTATACAATCAAATCGAAAAATCCCTGGGATGATTTATGAATTTGTAATAGATTTACGGGTTAAGGGGTTGAGCGATCTAAAACAGGCAAGGAATTTTAGAATTCTTATGGAAATCGAATTCGAATTTAAAGATAATTATGATCGAAAGATATCCATTAACCATAGTCTAAAAAAAAATAAAAATAGACCGATGGGTTGATTCGTTCCAATTCAGTGATTGAATCCGGTAGAAATATCAGAAAAAAAATGGGAGCGCCACCTTGGCAAACAAGATAGATATCTTCTTTGTT